CAATTCCTTCCCTTAGAACCGTACTTGAGAGTTTCCTACCTCATACGGCTCAACAATTGATTCCTTTTGCAGTCTCATTTTCATTTACCCTATGCTAACTGAATTAGATTTATGATAAATCTATCCCATTTTTCTTGGGTTAACCAGAAGAAGTTAATTACATAAGTTTCAAATTCTAATTTGGATCAATAATTAATTAGTTTTAGCTTTTCTCCCACCTTCAGAAAAATGAAGCATAGATATCCCCTATATCGTTCTAATTTTCTGAAAGGTAACTATCTCGGTTTCATATATGAAATTTATATAGAATCTTTGAAAAAGACTTTCTTCCATAAGAAAAAAGAACTTACTATCTTTGGGATCTGATGCTACACCGCTGCTCAATACTTTAGTGGATCGACTCTATTACATAAGTTGATTCCTAACTTTATATCCCATATCGTGACATAAGTAAGCAGTTCTTAACTGTATCGACCCCAAAAGCTCGCTAATTGATCTTTACGGTGCTTTCTTTATCAATTCGATCCTTTATCCATAGAGTATAATATGTAGGCCGTACTTATTTTCTTCCTTTTTTTTGTTATCATGAAGTTTCTTTCCTTGCTACAGCTGATAAAAATCGTTGCTTTGGACGATGCATATGTAGAAAGCCTATTTTTTTCTAGTATTGACTAGCCAATTTGATCTTTTTTTCCTTCTTTCTATAGTGGAGATAGTCGCACGTAATGACAGATCACGGCCATATTATTAAAAGCTTGTGGTAAGAATGGGTTTCGTTCTAGTGCCCGGAAATAATATTCCAAAGCCTTTGTATGCTCCCCGTTGCTTGTGTGTATAAGGCCTATGTTATAGAGTATATAACTTCGATCATAGGGATCAATTTCTGGTCGCGTAGCTTCATAATAATTCTGTAAAGCTTCCGCATAATTTCCTTCGGATTGAGCCGACATCCGTTACGGTCGTTCATTTTATTCAAAAAATCTCCGCTCCAGAACCGTACGTGAGATTTTCATCTCATACGGCTCCTCCCTTCTGTGCATAGTACTAAGGGGAATAATACATGGAATCCAAAATTCCCTATTCTTATTATGAACTGACAGGAGCTGGTATTTTTACAAGAAATCTCTAGCCAGCCTTCCCGCAAGAGGTTTTTTTTCTTAACACCAATCGTATTAGTGCTAGATAGAAATGGTAACTCCAACGATTTCTTTGTCCTCAACGCCTACTATTTCCAGGAATTAGTCACTTCAACGATCTTTGATGGTTATATGGGTATCCAAAGTACGAACGAGATGGATGTTTGTTGTCCCAACCATTCTTGTTAGGCCCGATACCGATAAGGAAAAGGGCAATTTATAACAAAATAACAAAGTTTTCGTGTTGTTGATTCCTAGTGTAGTGCTTCTCCCCCTATGCCGCCTATTGGTACTATTGGAGTAGGATTGCCCCGCAATACAGAACCTATAGGTGTAACCTTTTGTTCAATATTAAAATCGATATTTAAAGTAAATTAAAGTATCTGAGGCTGGATCAATCGAGGATACACGACAGAAGGAATTGTTCTATCTCCAAACTTGACCTTCACTAAGCGTAGCTTTATTTTAAAAATTGGGTTCTTTCTATTCCGAACCACGTCTTTTCTCGTAAGAATGAAATGAGGGCTAAAAAAAAAAAAAAAAACAAGAAAAAAGAATCAAATCACACCATCTCTATAATAGGTAAATGCCTTTTTTTCTCCTGAAGTTGTCGGAATTATTCGTAATAAAATATTGGCTATAATCGAAGAGGTCTTATCAATAAAATTTCCATTTATTCGAGATCTAGGCATAATTAGCAATCCATTCTATAATTCTTCTCATTACCCCCTCGGCTCGGGGAAAATGATCCCACAAACAAAGGAACTGTACATTACAGAATAACATAAAAAAAGAAAAATGATAACTAAAAAGATATGTACCTTCCGCTCAAATTGTATTCTTTTCGGACAAAGAGAGATAGGAGACTTTTGAATCAGATTGAATTTAATATAAATTTCGTAGTATACAAATGAGCAGAACTATTACTATTTCATCTAAGTTGAATAATCAAGGACTTTATTTTACTATGGATTCTTATAACTCGAGAAATTTGGATTTGGTTATGATCCAAGGAGGAAAAGGGATGGAATAATCATTATACCATTGAAATGAAATAGAAAAATCCATAGTACGATTCATGAATTTGTAATAGATCTATGGGATAGATGATAAGGGGATAAATGATAAGAGAAGTTGTTGTTTATAAATATGAAATTTGAAAGGAATTTTGGATTACTATAGAACCTCGGTTGTGCCCGTACTGCAATAAAATAATATGAGTAACTCGCTATTCACTCGGTTTCTGGTCAATAATAAGATTATGTAGGAAAGATGGCCGAGTGGTTCAAGGCGTAGCATTGGAACTGCTATGTAGGCTTTTTGTTTACCGAGGGTTCGAATCCCTCTCTTTCCGTTTCTGTTAA